ATGTGTATCTGGTGGATTTCCGCAAATTCACTTAGGTTACAGGTGTGGTTTTGGCTGTATTAACGACATGTAACTGGTTATTCCTTACCTCGGGACCAAATGGGTTATTGGGCAGTCAATATCATTACTGGTGTACCTAAAGCCATTCTACTAATAGGATCCCCTTTAGTAGAGTTATTACGTGGAAGTCGGCCATACAGTTTACAATACTTTTGTATTGCCTCTTCTTAACTGCTGTATTTATAAGGTATTTCGGGTCCTTTATAGAGAAAAGATATTTTGAATTGATTAGAGTCAATAAATAAAAAAACAGATTACTCTTGTGTATATATGTGAATTTTATAACTCTTATTTGAATCCTTTCATTTCAAGGAATTCGGTGGTATGTTAGAATCAAAAATAATCATAAATAATTTAGTAAATACAGAATTTAGAAATAAAAAATGGTAGATAATAATAAATAAAATAAAGAAAGCATAGGACAGAAAGAAGATATTCTTGGAACAATTTTTATTCATGATCAATTATTAAAAGAAATGATTCAAATAGAAATTCTTTTCAAATCAACTCTTTTTTTTTTCAAAAATTCTTTAAAATAAAAATAGGATTTCATCATGTTTAAATTCTCATTTAAATAAAATGAAATGACATAATTTTGCATAACACAGCTTTTTTTTGATACTATTAATTTACTCAATTAATTTACTCAATTGACAAGATTGACAATTAATTTATTGGCTCGGAATCAAAAAATGAATCGAGATCATATCTAATGAATCCATTTTTTTTATGATTAAATCACTCAATTCTTTTTTTTAGTATTTTATCGATAATGATCAATGAATCGTGAATTTCTCATCGGAATTCAAATAATTGATTCTATTGTATATATAGTTCTGATTACTATCCTATTTGGAACTTAGGTAAGTATTTTATCAATATATGTAGTAAAAAAACATATTGAATTTAGCCTTTTCATGCTTACTATAACTAGTTATTTCAGTTTTTTACTGGCTGCTTTAACTATAACCTTAGTTCTATTTATTGGTTTAAGAAAGATACGACTTATTTGAAATGAATTGAATGAAAAATTCATAAAAATCTTTTTTGAAATGAATTGAATGAAAAATTCATAAAAATCTTTATCAGGGATTTCATGTATTCTATGGCTCTTTCTGCAAAAATTGCCAATTATTTTCTTGGTCATTGAGATTCATGGATAATTCAGATTAATATTTAAAGATAGGTCTTAACCTTTTTTTATCTGCTCAAACCAAAATGATTGAAGTTTTTCTATTTGGAATTGTCTTAGGCCTAATTCCTATCACTTTAGCAGGATTATTCGTAACTGCATATTTACAATACAGACGTGGTGATCAGTTGGACCTTTGATTTAATCAATTTTCTTTTTTGTTTTATTGACTTTTTTCGAAGCCGAGGTTCAATTTCAGTTTGAATTTGACTTCGTTTTGTTTTTGTATAGACGAAATCACGCTCTGTAGGATTTGAACCTACGACATCGGGTTTTGGAGACCCGCGTTCTACCGAACTGAACTAAGAGCGCTTTTTCTATTTCTATCCTAACGCATTTCTTATACATATAGTATCCGCAAATCCACGATCTTAATGAATTCCTCTTCACTTCCCATAGCAAAAGTAATAGGTAGGGATGACAGGATTTGAACCTGTGACATTTTGTACCCAAAACAAACGCGCTACCAAGCTGCGCTACACCCCTTTTCGAACTTGCTGTACAATGTCATTTTACAAAATCCTTGTCTTATTTTCCATATATATGATCATTTTCTTCTCTATATATATCAAAGTTTCTTGTCATTTATTACTATAATACTATAATACTTACTATAATACTATAATAAATAATATACATCTGAAACGCAATCTAACCTATAAATGAAGAATTCATATTTGAGCAGTAATACTGGGCTTCTTTCTTTTGTTTGTTAGGTGGGACAGGAAATTCTTATCTATGGATTCATTGTACATATCAATTTTAGATAGGAATTGAGGGTAAAAAAAAGGAAAAATCAATTCAAAAAATCTTGAACTAAAGCATCTGACCATACATGTATTCCAATAAAATAATGAAAGAGAATTTGCAATGCAAGATATAAAGAAATATCTCTCTGTGGCACCTGTGATAAGTACTCTATGGTTTGGTTCTTTAGCAGGTCTATTAATAGAAATAAACCGTTTATTCCCAGATGCTTTATCATTTCCTTTTTTTTGATTTTAGTTATTTATATGTGGAGAAATGAAGGAGAATAGAATTCCATGTGACGATTCTTTTTTCAAATCTTTACGATAGATAAAAGGCATAAGTTTAGCTCATCCAAAACCCAGTGAATAGAAATCCAGTAAGCCCACTCAAGATCAAATTTTGGAAAAAATGGGATTCATTAGTCTAGCGTAAGCTAGACGAAATAATAATTTAAAAGAAGAGACTGAAATAAGTAAGTTATAAAGATTTCCAATCAAACTAGATAATTTAGAAAGAAATTCTATTACTTAATTTTTATTCTATGTTTTTATTAATTAAAATAATACATATTAAATTAACTAGATAATTTCATGTCAAAAAAATTTTTAGAAATGTAATAACTAGTTAAGAATTCTTACTGATTTTTTCTTCTTTTTCGATTCAAAAACCGAAAATAGGAGAGTTTAAGTTAAACCAATCAAAAGATATAAAGGAGGTTCATGGCTAAAGGGAAAGATGTAAGAGTCAGAGTTTTTTTGGAATGTACTAGTTGTGTTCGAAGAAGTATCAATAAGAAATCAATGGGTATTTCTAGATATATTACTCAAAAGAATCGTTCTAATACACTCAATTTATTAGAATTGAGAAAATTTTGTCGCTATTGTAACAAACATACGACTCATATGGAAATAAAAATAAAGAAATAGATCAAAGAAAACAAACATCATGTTTTCTATTTTTGAAAGCAATAAATAAGTTTTTGAAAGCAATAAATAAAGTAAGAACTTACCATATTATTATATATAAAATATATAATATACATATATATAAATCATATATATAAATGGAAAGAATATCTATTAAACCTAATCTCATTTTAACGTGGAGATTATATCATTTGTATATATATAAATATATATATTTATATATATATATAAATGAAATTAAGAAATGATATCTGAATCAAAACCTATTTTAGTTGGATCTTAAATGAATCAAGAAATCGAATTTTATAGATAAGAAATAAACCATGGATAGACTTAAGCAACCTCTTCGTATTCGTAAAGCCAAGCAATCTCTTGTTCGTAAAGCTAAGCAACCTCTTGTTCGTAAAGCCAAGCAACCTTTTGTTCATAAAGCTAAGCAACTTCTTGGTAAATTCAATAACCCTTTTCATAAATTCAGACAAGATTTTCCTAAATCCAAAAAATCTCGTTTACGGAAAATGTATCAATGTATTTCTCTTCGGAAATACCTTTTTATTCATCGTGAATTTGAATCTCGTTATAAATATTCTAGATATTCGGAAGACTTTTTTAACCAACGTAATATGCGTTTTTTCATCGGATCAAGAAAGGAAATCCATTATAGGAATATAGATTCAATTGGTCGATTTATTGGTTTAGCAGGAAGAATCATACCTAGACGAGTTACTAAATTAACCTTGAGACACCAACGATTAATGACTAATGCTATAAAAAAAGCTCGTTTTTTAGCTTTATTACCTTTTATTGAAAATGAGCTACATTTTAAGAAAAAATGGCGCGAGATCTTAGAACGTCGTAGAAAAAAAAAAGAAAAAAAGAAAAACAGAAATAAAAGAAAAACTCATCCTGAAATGGAGCCGAGAGTTCCTGCTTTCCCATGGACTAAACCATGGACTAAAAAGGAAGAATTCAAAACTAATCCTAAAACGGAGCCGAGAGTTCCTCCTCTCGGAACCGAACCAGGAACTACTCCTTTTAAAAAGGAAGGATTCAAAACTAATCCTAAAACGGAGCCGAGAGTTCCTCCTCTCGGAACCGAACCAGGGACTACTCCTTTTAATCCTTTAAAAAACAAATTCAAGAACTACTCATCATAAAACGATAAATCCATAAGCCTATTTTCCAATTGACTCAAAACCTCAAATTAGAACTCAAGTTAAAATATTTTGTTTGAAAAAGCTTAGAAATCAGATTGGATTCTTAATGTTATAAATAAAAAAAAGGAAAAAAATCTTCTTGAAATATTTTCGTATTAATTTTTATCTGAATTTTTTTTCTTCTATATCTTCCCGGATCTTCCCGGAGTTCATTCCCCGGGGAATCCTGTTTTAATCATTACTAATAAATTATTTGAGTATCTCTTCATAAACCTTATTAGGTTTAAATATTTTATTAGAAATCTTACAAAAACCAATCTTATTTGATATAGATATTTGTGAAAGTATTTTACGATTAAGAAAAGATTGCTTCTTATACAGATTGTGGATAAACTTACAATAACTATCAAATGTTTGGTTTTCACGAGTTACTGCATTTATTCTAGTGATCCACAAACGACGAAAATACCTCTTTTTAGTGCCTCTATCTCGATGAGAGTAAAACAAACCTCTCATTTTCTGTTGAATAATCATTCGAGTATGTCTTGAATGAGCTCCTCTAAAACCTGATACAAGGGAACGATTTTTTTTTCGACGTCTTCGAGCTATATATCCTCGTCTCACTCTGCTCATTGAATAAAATTCAATTTTATTGAATAAAATAACTAACGGGTTAGATTTCTTTTCTTTCAGTTATTCTTTTATCCGTCTAGGGTCAATCAATAACAAAACACATTATTCCAATATATCAAATATCGATTCCAATGGCTTTTGCTACTATGAAACCACGATTCTTTCTTTTCTTCCCATTCTTAAATAAAGAATTCAATATTCATTCCAAAAAAATAGTGGTTTCTATGGTTACCTCTCAAAGGGTGAGGTCCTCTCTATACACCGGAGCTTCTTTTCAAAAGATTTTGTGAACTTGTATAGTTCATATTCTTTGGCTCTATCTATTAATTAGAAAGTAATAGCCCTTTTCACACTAAGAGTTATCCATACAGTGACGGCATTTCATTCGAAAAGTTGGCTAGGTAGTTAGCCCTATGAGCCCGCTCTTTCATGCTTAATGTAATGCTATTTCCTCCGTTTAATGGATAACTTTTTGCTACCAATGGAGAATTGCTTCTTATTTCAAATCGAAAATGATTGGATTTTGACCAATGGAAACCATCAATTTGATAGAATAATTAGGTATAGAATATACTTATATGTTACTATCCTATTCATCAGTACTGGTTGTTGATACTGGAAAAATTCTCTCATCTGTTCGAATTCATGATCTAAGCGAGCCGCACATACACCTTAGCACATGGTCCTCGACGCTGAGGACATCCTTTAAGAGCGGGAGATTTCTTACCATTTTTTTTTGGCTGTCTGATGTTTCTAAGAAGTTGTGTAATAGTTGGCATATTGTGTATATATCTATACAGAATCCAATTTCTTTCTTTCGATCTTAACCAGATGTTATTTTTCTCAATTTTCCTTTTTTGAATATGAAATACTCCATATTCAAAAAAGGAAAATTCGACTTTGAAATAGATTGACAAAAAATCACTCAGATCACTCAGTATTTTATTCATTTTCTTTTTTAAACTTTGCTACGCGATCAATAATACCATAATCTTGAGCTTCTTTAAACTTTGCTACGCGATCAATAATACCATAATCTTGAGCTTCTGTTGCCGACATAAAATAGTCATAGTCTCTTTCCATATCTTTATGTATAACATCTACAGGTTTACCTGTATTTTCTGCATAAATACCCGCAATTGTGTTACGAAGTTCAAGCGTCTCTTCTTCTTCTATTATTAAGGAATCTATATTTTTATTTGTGCTAGTAGCACTTCTAGGTTCGGTAATACAAATCCTCGCGTGAGGCAATGCTACCCGTTTAGTAATTGTTCCTCCGGCCAGGATCAAAGATGCTACTGATGCAGTTGCTCCCATAGCTATTGTACACACATCAGGTAAAATAGTTTTTATAGTATCATAAATGGTTAGTGATTCGTGTACCCCTCCACCGGGGGAGTTCATATATATATAAATATCAGGATCAGTATCATTATAAAGATCAGTTTCCGAATTCAGTTGTAACAAGAGAGCGATAAACCGATTGGTGAAAAGTTTCTTAATTTCTTTGCATAGAAAGAGTGCTCTTTCTATGTAAAGTCGTTCATATATGCCAATCCAAGTCGGTTTATCCTCGAAAAAACGACGATAACGTACTTTTGGTATACCCAAAGGCATATTATATTCAGCCTATTTTTGCAAATAACTAATAGATTCGATTTCTTTTCTTTCAGTTATTCTTTTATCCGTCTAGGGTCAATCAATAACAAAACACATTATTCCAATATATCAAATATCGATTCCAATGGCTTTTGCTACTAGAACCTTCCCAACCACGATTCTTGCTTTTCTTCCCATTCTTAAATAAAGAATTCGATATTCATTCCAAAAAAATAGTGGGTTCCATCGTTTCTATGGTTACCTCTCAAACGGTGAGGTCCTCTCTATACACCGGAGCTTCTTTTTTCAATTAATCAAAAGATTTTGTGAACTTGTATAGTTCATATTCTTTGGCTCTACCTATTAATTAGAAAGTAATAGCCCTTTTCACACTAAGAGTTATCCATACAGTGACGGCATTTCATTCGAAAAGTTGGCTAGGTAGCTAACCCTATGAGTCCGTTCTTTCAGTTTAATTTAATGCTATTTCCTCCGCTTAATGAATAACTTTTTGCTACCAATGGAGAATTACTTCTTATTTCAAATCGAAAATGATTGGATTTTCACCAATGGAAACCATCAATTTGTATAGAATAAATAGGTATATAATATACCTTTATATTACTATCCTATTCATCAGTACTGGTTGTTGATACTGGAAAAATTCTCTTATCTGTTCGAATTCATGATCTGAACGAGTCGCACATACACCCTAGCACATGTTCCTCGACGCTGAGGACATCCTTTAAGAGCGGGAGATTTCTTACCATTTTTTTTTGGCTGTCTGACGTTTCTAAGAAGTTGTGTAATAGTTGGCATATTGTGTATATATCTATACAGAATCCAATTTCTTTGTTTCGATCGATCTTAACCTGATGTTTTTTTTCTCAATTTTCCTTTTTTGAATATGGAATATTCCATATTCAAAAAAGGAAAATTCGACTTTGAAATGGATTTACAAAAAATCACTCGAATCACTCTTTTATTTCATTTTCTTTTTTGGACTTTACTATGTGATCGATAATACCATAATCTTGAGCTTCTGTTGCCGACATAAAATAGTCTCTTTCCAGATCCTTCTGTATAACATCTACAGGTTTACCTGTGTTTTCTGCATAAATATCCGCAATTGTGTTACGAAGTTCAAGCATATCTTCTGCTTCTATTTTTAAGGAATGTATATTTCCCTTAACACGGGCACTGCTAGGTTGGTGAATCATCACCTTAGCATTAGGGTATGCTACCCGTTTAGTAATTGTTCCTCCCACCAGGATCAAAGATGCTGCTGATGCAGCTAATCCCATATTTATTGTACATACATCAGGTACAATGTACCTCATTGTATCATATATAGATATAGCTGCCTCTGCTCCCCCACCGGTAGAGTTTATATATATGCTGATATCAGTATAAGCATCAGTATCATCATAAACATCAGTTTCCGAATCCAGTTGTAACAAGAGAGCGATAAACCGATTGGTGAAAAGTTTCTTAATTTCTTTGCATAGAAAGAGTGCTCTTTCTATGTAAAGTCGTTCATATATGCCAATCCAAGTCGGTTTATCCTCGAAAAAACGACGATAACGTACTTTTGGTATACCCAAAGGCATATTATATTCAGCCTATTTTTGCAAATAACTAATAGATTCGATTTCTTTTCTTTCAGTTATTCTTTTATCCGTCTAGGGTCAATCAATAACAAAACACATTATTCCAATATATCAAATATCGATTCCAATGGCTTTTGCTACTAGAACCTTCCCAACCACGATTCTTGCTTTTCTTCCCATTCTTAAATAATGAATTCGATATTGATTATATCAGAAAATTTACAAATTCGCAATAGTCGGTTTTTCGTCTAAAACACGGTGATATAGAGTAATCTTATCTTATTTAAGTTCGAAACGTTTTGTAATCTTCAACCAGTTATGTGCTTCAATATAATTGCTTGGAGTAAGCGCTATAGCTTGTTTCCAATACTCAGCAGCTTGATTGGACCAAGCCTCTGCAATTTCAGAATCGCTCTCTAGAACGGCCTTTTCTCCCCGGTCGGAATAGAGAATTCTTTCCCTTAGAACTGTACTTGAGAGTTTCCTACCTCATACGGCTCAGTAATCTATTCTGATTTCTTTTATCCTGATTTATTCTATAAAAAGCCCTTTTTTACCAATTGAAGAAAAAATTGAAGAATTCCTGAAATAAGAACCGGCAATAAACGAATACGACGATTAATAGGATACATATTAAAAATAGAATTGTAATTACATAAGATAGAAGTAAAAACAATTTTAAAACGGTAGAAATATCAACTAAGAACTGCTTGCGAAAAACCCAACGTTTAATCCCGTAAGCAGTTGCGTACTGAACCCTTTTCCATAGGGTCACTGTGATTTTCATAATTCAGCCTATTTTTGCAAATAACTAATAGATTCGATTTCTTTTCTTTCAGTTATTCTTTTATCCGTCTAGGGTCAATCAATAACAAAACACATTATTCCAATATATCAAATATCGATTCCAATGGCTTTTGCTACTAGAACCTTAATAATGAATTCGATCTTGATTATATCAGAAAGTTTACAAATTCGCATAAGGTCACTGAGTTGGGTTTAACTAGGTATGACCAGGTTGGAATCTACTGGAAAATGAACCTATGTATGCACAACCGGGTACTTCGATCTTAATTACGTTAAAAAGTAATTCTTGAAGTGGTAGAAAAAAGTTTTTGACGATAAAAGTCATCCATTCAAATCCGAGAAAAGCCCTTTTCTACTAAACTCCAATTTGATGCTTTGTTTTTGAAAGGAACTCTATAAAAAAAAAAAAGAAAAAATTAACTACTTATAATTAATTCCAAGAATAACTCCCTTTATGAATTTTAATAAAGGAAGTTCCATTTCACTATTTTTAGATAAAATAAAGAGAGATAAAAAAAATTGAATCAATATTATGCAATTATAAAATTACTAACAAAAATATTACTAACAAAAATATTATTAAAGAATCTTAGAATTCTTTATTGAATTCGATGAAATGGTTCTTTAATAATGATTCTTTAATATAGCTAGAATGACCCTCTCTTTATATACCTAGAATTACCCTCGCAAATTGCGGACACTAATATGTTAAGAATCCATCGAATTGAAACTGTATCTTTATTGTTGGCTGGAATTGGAATATCCACGAGATCTGGATCACAATCTGTATCGATTAAGCAAATTATCGGAATACCCAAAACAATACATTCTCGAAGAGCTATATATTCTCTTTGCTGATCAATGATGATCACAATATTAGGTAACTCCTTCATATATTTGATTCCACCGAGATATGTTTCCAAAGTAGATAATTTTCTCTTCAAGATTGCTGCATCTCTTTTGCGAATAGAGTTTAATGTACCATCCTCTTCTAAGGATTTTAAATACCATAACTCAGAAAGTCTCCTTCGCGTAATGGACCAATTTGTTAACATACCACGAAACCATTTTTTATGAACATAATGACACCGAGCCCTTATTCCAGCCAACGCTACTAAATCCGCGACTTGTTCTGGGAATTTTTGAGTACCAACAATTAAAATGTTTTTTTTTTTACTTGCTGCATCAAAAAGTAAATCACAAGCTTCTGATAAAAAACGAGCAGTTTTAGCGGGATTTGTAATATGTATACCTAAACGTTTGTATTTGGGCTTTAGAAGGATATAAGGAGTGATTTTAGGATTCCATCTCCTTTTATAATTACCTAAATGAACTCTTGCTTCAATCATCTCTTCAAAATTGATGTTCCAATATCTTCTTGTCATTTTGTCTCCCACTTCCTTTTCTTTTATTTTCTTTTTTTAATAAAAAAGAGGTACTTTGAAATAAATAATTGTTCCGATGGAACCTTCTACCGGTAATTTACCATTGATGCATGACACAAATCCTAAACAATTTTTAGAATTACTTATTTGATTTGATTGACTCTGACTCGATTGATCAAAAAATCAATAATCAGATTAGTTAAAAAAAAATAGTTAAGGTAAGAAATGAATCCGTTTTCATTTAAGTTAATGATAATGAAATCTTATGAAAGATTTTTTTTTATAAATGAGAATTCAGATTATTTGTCATGTTCAGAACATAATAATTCTTTATGATGTAACATAATATCTCTCATTTCCAACTCAAATAGATTTTCTATTTTTTTTTCTAAAGCAAAGCTCTTATCTTGTCTTGAAGGATGCACATTTTTTTTCAATCCGGTACCAATAGGTAGAATTCTTCCCAGAACAACGTTTTCTTTCAGACCTTTCAACCAATCAATACGACCTCGCAGAGCAGCTTTTGCTAAAACTCGAGCGGTTTCTTGAAAACTTGCTTCAGATATGAAACTTTGAGTATTTAGAGAGGCTCTTGTTACTCCCAACAAGATTGCCCGATAAAAGATTGATTCATCCAAAGCGCGTCCTGCTCGTTCCGCTCGTAATAACCCAATTAACTCTCTAGGTAAAAAGACATTAGACATTCCATCTTCTGAAACCAACACTTTTGATGTTACTTGATGTACAATAATCTCGATATGTCTATTATGGATATGTACCCCCTGAGATCGATAAACCTTTTGGATCTCATTAACCAAAGAAATACGACTTTGGGCTATGGTTAGCTCAGCTCCAATGAAGAAAACCCAAGGTACTCCAAGAATTCTTGGTATACGTTCGTTCCAACCTTCAACCCTCCTTTTTAGGTTTATCAATAGTAAATCAATCGAACGCGCTTCGAAAAATTTCTCTACTTTTGGAAGACCTTGCGTTATATCACTAGATCTCGATTTTTCATATAGAAATGTAACTAATACATCTCCTTTATAAAAGATTTCCCCATAATGACCATGAATGGTTGTGCCTGAAGTGAGCAAATAGGGTTTAGCTGATCTTATAACTAAGGAATCAAGATTGATAATTACAATTTGACCAGATTTTTTGACATATGGTTCGTCTTGAAAAAGACACAAATTTTCGCAAATAAATTGTCCAAGACTTATTTTTGTCGATGTCTCTTCCCAACTATTGTCGTGAAAGAAAGGGCACCAATTCCAATTGAATGGGTTCAAAAAAAAGCCTATCGTTGGATCCGGACTGTAAATTCTGCTATTCTCATCTATTAAACAGTATTCAGCAACCTCAGGTTGAAGTATTCTACATATATTATAGATTTGAATCCATACTTTGAAAATCTGTTCCAAAAAAGATGCGATGACACATGGAGCAAACTGAGAATTATCTATATATAGTAAAATGATGTTGAGTAGCAGGAAAACCTCTTTCAAATTGTCAAAAAAATCAAACCAATTATCAAAATATTTATTTAATAAGATCTCATTATGAGTTACTAAATTAAAAATTGAATAAAAATTCGTTATTTTAGATACAATAGCACCTAGCGGACCCAAAACAAATATATATGGGAATAGGGAATTCCTTTTTTTTCTCACAGTATTCTTTTTGAATCGATGCATTTGAGAACAATTGGACGATGGCAAAATTATCAAAGATTGATAATCCTTGTTTCGATTTAACAAAGTACCCATAGTTCCTTTATGTTGACTAGATGGACTAAATGATTGCATTTTCGTCTTGGAATAAAAAGGATTGATATTGCTACGATCTAATACATTATCAGGAATAGGATCTAATGTATTATCAGGAATGAATCCTGAACTTGCTCTTTCATACCTTTTTCCAATATATGAGGGCTTAATTAACTCAATTTTGATGAAATTGCGAATTAAAAAATTTGTCTTTATCTCAACAAATGAAGCATGAACCTCTTCTTCTATAGAACTATTTTGTTTTTGGTCCCAATTCAATACTAAACAAGTCCGAACTAATTGAATAGTCTTAAGACAAATTATTCGAATTGACTTGCTATCTCCATAAAGGAAATAATTGACAATTCTAAATTGGAGATTGTCTTTTTCTTGCACGAGATCCTGAGGGAAAAGTGTTGCTAAATCAATCTCATCAGGTATTTCATATGTAATTACAGGTCTAATCGAAACAAAATACTTTTTCTTGATAGGTGTGATCCCTTGAACATAGATCCAATCTTTCGATTTTTTGAATTTCTTCAAAATTTTTTTTTCTGTTTCTCGTGGTATCAAAATATCGCTCTGCCTGGATATCTTATCTGGAAAATGAATATCTCCAGAAAAGATTTTCAGTTCAATATATTTTCTTGTTTTCTCCACTTGGACTAATCCACCCATTCGGCTTCTTTTATTTAAAGTGAGCCATGTATTTACGCCAATGATACTATTGTTCCGGACTCTTATAGAAGAGGATCTCGGTAAGATATGCACTTCTTCGGGAATGAAAAAAAACGGATCCACTTTACTTTGGTATTCCGTGCTAAATTCTTGTGTTCCTTGATTCTCGATCAATGTTTGGTATTCCAGACTTAATTCTTGTGTTCCTTGATCCTCAATTAACATTTGGTATTCTGTCAATTCTTTTATTTCTTCATTCTCAATCAATGTTTGGTATTGCGGACTTAATTCTTGATCCTCAATTAACATTTGGTATTTTGTCAATTCTTTTATTTTTTCATTCTCAATCAATATTAACTTTTGGTTTTGGTATTCCGAAAATTCTTTTATTCTTTGATCCTCGATCAATATTTGATATTCCGGACTCAATTCTTGTGTTCCTTGATCTTCGATCAATGTTTGGTATTCCAGACTCAATTCTTGTGTTTCTTCATCCTTCATTAACATTTGGTATTCCAGAGATTCTTTTATTGCTTCATTCTTAATCAATTTTTGGTATTGCGTATTCAATTCTTCTGTTTCTTCATCCTCAATTAACATTTGGTATTCCGGAAATTCTTTTATTCCTTCATTCTCAATCAATGTTTGGTATTCCAAAGTCAATTCTTGTATTTTTTGATACTCAATCAACATTTGATATTTTTGATATTCAATCAACATTTTGTATTCCGGGCTAAATTCTTCTATTTCTTGATCCTCAATTAACATCTGGTATTCCGGAAATTCTTTTATTCCTTGATCCTCAATCAAATCGTCTTTTTTTATGATTGACTCGATCTCATATTGAATAATTCCCGAATTACTTCTTCTGTATCGTGGATCATCAAAATAAGCAAGAATACTATTTTGATGGAAAATACCGTTTATAGGTATCGCCATCGAAATAACAAAACAGGATATTAGTTCTTTTTCTTGTTCTTGATCATATTTTAATGGGATAATAAATCGGTTTCTTCGCTTTTTCGTCAACAAATAAGACTTCTCTTGCAAAATAGAAGGATATATGAAATTCGAATGATTGTTCGATACGATTTGATCAGTCGGTGAATGCTCAACAATTTCCCCTTTACTAGAAGTATTCAACAATTTATATCTTAGTTCATTATTAGCTTTTGTATTAGTTTTTGAGGGGTCAGAAATAGAAATATATCTTTCTTCAACAGAAAAAGAATCAACATTCATTTGATCTTGATCCTTGTGTACCGGAAAAGACACTCTATCGGATCTGCAAGGACTTCCTGCCAATACCCATAAATGGCTTGTTTTTGGTAATAGATGTACATTACTATCTGTATGTTTAGGTGTATGGTAGACATCGGTACTCCAGTGCAGTTCTCCTCCTGATTCCGAAAAAATATGTTTTTGTACTCTCTCTTTAAAAGGAAAAGTAGACATTCCGGTACGAATCTCAGCAATAACTTGTTCTGATTCTACATATTGATCACTTTGAACTAAAATCAAACTTTTCGAGGGGATACTCACATTATGGATAATATCTCGACTCTCTATAGTTACATAGAAATCTGTAGAACACATAAAGGCAGGATGCCCATGACGGGTACGTGTGGGATGAAGCAAATCCTCATTGAATTTGATTTTTCCATGAAAAGGAGTTCGTATATGTTGGGCAGTACCACCTGTGAATACTCCACCAGTATGAAAAGTTCTTAATGTGAGCTGAGTTCCTGGTTCCCCAATCGATTGACCCGCAATAATACCTACAGCTTCTCCCAATTCAACCAAATCACCATGAGTGGGACTCCGACCATAACATAATTGACAGATCCAAGATGTACTCCTGCAAGTGAAAGGAGTTCTAATATATATTGATTGTGTTCGAAAAGTTCTAAATCGATTGACCAGTCCAATCCCAATATCTTGATTTCGAGTGGCAATGCATCGTAGACCGATATAGATATCATCTGCTAATACACGACCGATTAGTGTTTGGACAAAAACGGTTTCTGTCATCCCATTTTGAGGACTCACAGAAATACCTCGGATAGTACCACAGTCTCTTCTACGTACAACAATGTGTTGAACTACTTCAACAAGTCTACGAGTAAGATATCCAGCATCTGCTGTTCGTATAGCAGTATCTACAACTCCTTTGCGAGCTCCATAACAAGAAATTATATATTCAGTCAAAGAGAGTCCTTCGTGTAAATTGCTTTGAATGGGTAAATCTATCATTTGTCCTTGGGGATCTGACATTAATCCTCTCATACCTACTAATTGGTGTATCTGAGATGCATTTCCCCTAGCTCCCGAAAAAGACATTAAATAGACTGGATTAGAAGGATCAGTCATCTGAAAATTTGAATTCATTTCTTGTCTCAAATATTCACTTGTGGCATACCATATTTCAATAGATTGACGTAATTTTTCTACTGCATGTACATTTCCATAATGATGGTGTTTCTCCAAAATAGAAGTCTGTTGTTCAGCATCTTGAACTAACCATTGTTTCGATGACATTGTTAAAAGATCATCAATTCCTAATGAGATAGATGTAGTAGTGGCTTGATGGAAACCTAAAGTCTTTAATTGATCTAGGATATAGGATGTATATCCCATTCCAAAATGCACTATTAATCTGCTAATAAGTCGTTTTATAGCAGTTCCATTTATGACTTTATTGTAAAAGGCTTGTTTTGTATCTTTTTTTGTCATAATTACTTCTCTATTTGAGTAGGATTCGACAATAGACATGAGTTAGTGATTCGAAGATAGAATATCCTTTATCTTACTCTTGATTCATGCAGAAATAAAGAAATTAATGAAATTGGAAAAACTCGGGCCGCCTGGGGCATGACCTAATCTAATTTTTGAATTGAAATAGTGTATCAATTATAGTGTATCAATTCGACTAAACCCTTGTATGGCTTCTTCTATTTCTCGATAAAAAGAAATATGACCAAGAGTGGTTCGAATGTATATACAACGGATTTCTTCTTTTGCACTTCTTATTATAAGATAATGCCCATAAATCTCATGAGAATTACCCAAAGATTCATATTGAACTTCAATGGGAAGTTCATTTGACCCAATAAAAGGTTGATCTTTATTTAATTTCCATTGGAGCCACAAAGGATTATCTAAACTGATTCTTTTTTGCCGATAAGCTCCAAGTGCATCATATGAGCTAGAAAAATAAGGTTCTTTTTCTTTATTATATTTAGAGTTTATATTGCCAACTGGTTCATTTTGATAGTTTCTGCAATTATACAGATTATACCTATTTGCACAAATCCCTCGACGATTTCCCATGGTTAATATATAGAGTCCAATAAGCATATCTTGAGTTGGTACACAAATAGGATCTCCAATAGCTGGAGATAACAGATTTGTATGAGAAAACATAAGTAAACGAGCTTCCGCTTGAGCTTCTAAAGATAAAGGTAAATGAACAGCCATTTGATCTCCATCAAAGTCTGCATTAAAGCCCTTACAAACTAAGGGGTGTAAATAAATAGCACGCCCCTCCACTAAAATGGGTTGGAAGGCCAATATGCCTAATCTATGCAGAGTTGGTGCTCTATTCAGTAATACAGGATGCCCCTGCACAACTTCTTGAAGTATTTCCCATACAATAAGTTCTTTTTCCCGCTCCTTAATCTGCCTTTTAGCAGTCGCTATGTTAGAAGCGAAATGTTTCCTAATTAGATCACGGATTAGAAATGCTTGGAAAAGCTCTATTGCGATTTCTCGAGGTAATCCGCATTGATGTAATGAAAGAGAAGGGCCCACAACAATGACAGAACGCCCTGAATAATCAACCCGTTTACCAAGCAAAGTCTCGCGGAATCTTCCTTCTTTCCCTCCAATGATATCTGAAAAAGATTTGTAAACTTTATCTTTATTAAAACCATCCTTACTTGGTTCGTGGACCCCAATATCAAGAAGTATATCTACAGCTTCTTGTAATAATTTTACCTGAGAATTTACAACCTCTCTGTCCGAACATACACGTGGGGCTAATAACTCGCTAAGAAGATCATTCCGACGAATAACTCTTCTATAGAGCTCATTAATATCCGAACTTATTAGCTTACCCCCATCTATTTGAATAATGGGTCTCAATTCGGGAGGAAGAACTGGTAATAAGTACAAAATCATCCATTCAGGTTCTATATTTGTTTGAAGAAAATGTTTAGCTAATCCCATACGTCTAACCAAAAAATTCTTTCTTAGTTGAATTTTTCTATTTTCCCATTCATTTTCAGTAGATTCCTCGTCTGCTAATTTTTTCCATTCTACTAATGAATTCTCGATAATAATTCGCAAATCTAAATCAGCTAATTGCTCTCTAATAGCATCAGCTCCTATAAGAATTTCTCGATTTTGAAATGTCTTGAAGCTTCGAGTACTAAAAAAAAGTGGAATGCTGTATTTCCGGGATTGGATTTCATATTCGAATAAACCTCTTAATCGTAAGAAAGTCGGTTTTTTAGCTATGGGCCTAGCAAAAGAAGAATCAAGATAGGTTCCTATAGGATTCCCCCCTTTGAAATCGGACGTGAACGTTTCCTCTCATCCGGCTCAAGTAGTTGCACTAACTAAATAAAGAAAAAAAGAGTTCTTTCTTATTTTTAGACTTTTTCGAAAAAAACTTAAAAAGAACTACTCTTTACTCAAGTTCCCAGTAAAAACCAATCTCTCATTGATTCATTCTTTCTTTACTTGAATTTGATGAATGAATGAAATGAGAATGTAAAATTATTGAGTAGTCTACTTCCCTGATGAATTCTCTTAAAGAGATTTCTGATTTTTGAATTCATACGGGATTTATTTGTCTATATCTCATTCCCTTTAATCTTTTAGGTCCCTACCTACTCACCTCGACGGTTATGCCTTAATATCCCTTGAAGCATATATGCGATAGATAAACTCCTGTAACCATACTATATTTGCTTGCTTAAGCAAAATCTTTCTCTGAAAGAAATGGAATGATAAACCCCATTTCAAAAGATTTTCACAAGGTATGACTAGCTATTCCTGTTTATCTATTACAGAATGGACCATGGATTAATTCCCCTTTAAATTAGAAGTATAGAATATATTCAAAATCCTAAGTTTCATGTTATTTCTTCCAAAACACATGTCAGAGCCAGGGCATCCCAATTGGATCGAATGGGATGACAGTTTCTAAATTCAAACCTGTTAAATGAGAATTTTGATCAAATCACACACCGCAATATACTAGGCTTTTTAATTCCTTAAGGGATTTATCTAAAAGATTTGCGATATAACTAGGAAGACGTTTTAAATACCACACATGAGTCACTGGACATGCGAGTTTGATATACCCCATTTGATATCTTCGTATTCGAGAGTTACCAAATTCTACTCCACATTCTTCACAAAATCTTGGGTTTTCTTTTTCAGCCCCAATCTCTTTATATTTTCCACACGCACAAAATCCACTTTTTATGGGTCCAAAGATTCTTTCGCAAAACAATCCATTTTTTTCTGGTTTATTGCTTTTATAATGAAAAGTCTGAATTTTGGTTACCTCTCCAAGTATGATTTCCCCATTAGGTAGGATTTTGGTCGCCCAAGCCTTTATTTGTTGAGGAGAAACTGGTCCAATTTGAAGTTTTTGATGTTTATACTGGTCAATCATAAAATAAGATTGAAATAATGATTAATTCAGATCACACTTCCTTCCTATGAATCTGGAAGTTCTTTTCAGATACAAAGAAATAATTCAATTCTAGAGCCAAAGAGCGTAGTTCTCGAACGAGTACTCGAAAAGATTCTGGAACATCATCCTGAGGGTTAGGTGTTCTTCCTCCAATAAGCATAGTATTTAATATTTCTTTACGAGTTCTAATATGATCAGATTTATAAGTAAGCATCTCTTGTAAAATATGAGCAACACCAAATCCTTCTAGAGCCCAAACTTCCATTTCTCCTACGCGTTGTCCCCCTTGGTTGGCCCTTCCTCTAACGGGTTGTTGTGTAACAAGTGTGTAAGGCCCGGTAGAACGTCCATGGATTTTATCATCCACTTGATGAATTAATTTTAGGATATAGGACTTTCCTATTAGAACAGGTTGTTCAAAAGGATCTCCTGTTCTTCCATCAAATATTATGCTTTTTCCAGGGTATTCGGGCTCAAAAACCCATGGATTTTTTGTTTGTTTACTGGCTTCATATAATTCAGAAAACACTAGTTTTCTCGAAGCCTCTTGCTCATATCTTTCATCAAAGGGTGCTATTCGATAATGTCTCTTTAGGAGATCCCCTGCTAATCCAAGTGAGCATTCAAATATCTGGCCCACATTCATTCGTGAAGGTACTCCCAAGGGATTGAAGACCATATCAACAGGTGTTCCATCTTGCAAATAGGGCATATCTTGTCTAGGCAAAATCTTGGAAATGATACCTTTATTTCCATGTCTTCCAGCTACTTTATCACCTACTTTGATTTGACGTTTCTGTAAAACATATACAGAAACCATTTCTAAAATATCACTGGAACTGTCTTTCTCAATCCATTTTACATCAATAACAAGACCTCTTCCGCCTATAGGTAGTCTTAAAGAAGTTTCTTCTGTAGAAGATAATTCTGTGCCAAGCATAGCCCCTAAAAATCTGTCCTCTGGGAACGATTCATCCTCTGTTGGCGTTAATTTACCTACTAAAATATCACCTGTTTCTACCCAAGATCCCAGCATCACAATCCCATTCCTATCCAAATTACGGAGAAAATAAGTCTCGAGATGAGGTATTCCCTTAGTGATTCTTTCAGCGCCTTGATTTGTCATATAAGTTTTAATCTCATATTTCCGAATATAAAAAGAAGTCAAAATATCTTCATATATCAAGCGTTCGCTAATTAGTACCGCATCTTCAGAATTATAACCCTCCCACGGCATATAAGCTACTAATAGATTTTTTCCTAAAGCGAGTTCCCCACCAACTGTAGCGGCACCATCCGCTAAAATTTGACCTTTTTTGACGCATTGACCTCCCTGAACCCGGGATTTTTGATGGAGAAAAGTTTTTTTGTTGGAACCTTGATACTTAACTAACGGAATACTTTCAGTATTCCCATTCCTTGAAAAGGAGATCTTGTGACTATCAGTATAAAAGACCTTTCCCTGATGCTCAGCTATAACTGAAAACCCCGAATCTACAGCCGTTTGGCCTTCTAGACCAGTTCCAACAATACACTTCTCCGACTGACAGAGCGGAACTGCTTGGCGCTGCATATTCGAACTCATTAAGGCTCGATTCGCGTCATTATGCTCGATAAAAGGAATAAGAGAAGCTCCAATCGAAAAATAGTGGAAGGGAAAAATGCTTCTAAGATGAATCTGTTCCCACGCAATAGTAAGGAATTCTTGACGGTATCGAGCGGGAACAACCTCTTCTTCTTGAATACCCCGATTCAAGGACAAAGAATTTCCTGCTGCTATCATAGAATATTCATCTCGAGTTGGTGATAAATAAACCATCTGTCCTTCTTTTTTATCAGATATTTTATAAAACGGACTTTCTATAGATTCCCAACGACCAATCCGTGCATAAATAGCTAAGGATCCAATAAGTCCAACATTAATACCTTCGGATGTATCAATTGGACAAATACGTCCATAGTAGCTAGGATGGATATCTCGTATCCGAAAACTAGCAGTCTGACTTGTTAGTCCTCTAGGACCCAAAAAACTCCATTTTCGCCCATGAGCTACTTGTGCTAACGGATTTGTTTGATCTGAAACTTGTGATAAGGGGTGGAGGCCAAAAAACGATTCATAAGTAGTTGTTAATGAAGTTGAAATTACCAAATTCTGAGGACTTTTTATCCATTTATTATGAGAGATTGCTACACGTATAGTATTCCGAATCGCATTTTCTAAACGAGAGAGAGCCAATCTGAATTGATCCTGTAAGAGATCTCCTACAGAACGAATACGTTTATTCTTCAAGTGATTCATATCATCAAGTGTACCCATTTCCAATTTCATTCCAATCAAATGATCAGCAGCAGCCAATATATCCCGTGGTAACAAAAATATGTTGTCCTGAGGTATATCAAGATTGAGTCTACGATTCATATTTCGTCGACCAATCCTTCCTAATTCGCATTTTGGTTTAACGAATTTATTTTGTAACTCCTCATATAAAGACTCTGAAAATACCATATCGTCCTCTTCTATAGAACGTAACTTTTTATAAAACTCCAAAATAGCATTTTCTCTTGAACTAATGTGAAAAAAGAGTTCGTTATCATTCAGGAAAGACAAGAAAATCTCAGGGTAACAAACATTCTCGAGAATTTCTTTCAGATTCAAACCCATAGCTGATAATAGAATTAGAATAGATATCTTTTGTTTCCTACTCACACGTGCCCATATCCTTGCTTTTCTATCCATTTCTAACTTGAATCTTCCTCCAAAATCTGATATTATGGTGCCGGTATAAACAGTAACTCCCTTATGGTCCAATTCTGAGCGATAGTAAATACCAGGGCTTTGCAATATTTGATTTATTACAGTTCTATATATTCCATTTATTAGAAAAGTTCCTAAGGAAGTCATTATAGGAATGTTTCCTATAAAAACGGTTTGTTCCTGCATTTTTATACTGGTTTTTCGAGTTAATCCCGCGGGTACATATAATCTTACAGAATATGTAAGTGATTCATAAATAGCATCTCTTTCTTTTATCAAGGGTTCTACCAATTGATATCTTTCCACAAATAATAGAAATTCTATATTTTGATTTATATCTTCGATTTTTTCTTTTGGAAACTTCTCAAATTCTTCCCTCAAGCCTTTAGTAATAAATCTGCAAAAGCTCTCAAATTGTATCTGATTAAACCCAGGTATTGTGGACATTCCCCCATTTCCATTACAAATCATCTTAATCTGAAGCTTACTATATTATCGAAAAAAATCCCATTAGTTGCTTACTATTCATCGACTCCCTATCTATAGAACAATCAAGTAATGATGGAATTCCTATTCTGTTTGCTAAATCACATGAAATTTTAGTGAACTACATATATCGATTTTTGACATATAATATAAATAAATTGAGATGAAATGGAATAATGAAGAAAAACCTCTAAAAAAACGTAAGAAAATGGAATGGAAATGTATTGATAAGATATTCCCGGAAAAAGATTCTGCTACTTTCTTCCAATTATGGAATCTTTATCTATATAAAATATAGATAAAATGCATCTTACCTCTCTTTTCTTTCTTTTTTTTTTTTTTTATGGAAATCTACTCTTTAAGCATGATCTTATTGGGTGCTAAAGATTTATGATTGAATCTAGATTTTATGAAATGATTGAGAAAAAGACAGACATAGTCAGGCAAACTGGAGAGTTTGATTTAATACACTTTATGTTCAAAAAAATTCAGAAAATCTTTTTGTTTTGTAATAGGAGTATTTTATTAGTCGTAATAGTCTATTATTACTAATATCCTAGAATTGATAAATTAGTATTTAATTACAGTCCAAGAAGTGATAAGTACTTGAGCATGGATTTGTAAACCTACTATTTGCCAATAGAGATCTTTACTTAGCTTCTAGAGCAGATATCTCAAATAACACATTATATATATGCTTTAATGGAAGATGATATAACCTTCATAATTTCTTTTGTATTCAATACTTTCGATGCAGTGCAAAATAAAAGAAAAATTTGCTTTAGTTAGGAATATTATACATAAGAAAGAAAATGACTTAGAATCTATGTAATTTTTTCTGTTTTGAGGTTTACATATAAATTCAAAATTGATTATAATTCCTAATTGAAAAAGATTTGACTTAAGTAATTGATACTAATTAGTCATAAATCAATTTGATTTTCTTTATCCCATTAAGGAAATGAAACAAAATGGAAGATATTATATCAATTTCAATTGAAGAATCCTTCGTTACTTTTTGTTACTTTAAGAAAGATAAAAAAATCCAAAAGGAAATCAAGACAAGAATAACTAGAATTCCAAAAAATTCTAGTTAAGGGTTCCAATTTTACCTAAATTTTGGAATCTATCACCGGAAATACTTTTCTTATCTATTGAAGAATTCTTCAATAGATAAAGAGAAGAAGTTCTTAATTGAAAGAGTATGTATGTGTTTTGAAAATAGAATTCATCAAAGAAAATGATTTCAATTGAATGAATCCCATAAAAACCAGAAATCCTCACCCTTTTTTTGGAATAAAGATAAGCAAATAAAAAAAAAAAAAGAATTGAATTATTTTTATCGATTTTGGATTGGATTTGGCGGCATGGCCAAGCGGTAAGGCAGGGGACTGCAAATCCTTTATCCCCAGTTCAAATCTGGGTGTCGCCTTTTCAACAAGATACTTTCAATTTTTTTCTATATCCTACTAATAAAATTTGACAAATTCTTGTCCTGTATAACTAGAGACAAAGAATTTCTTGATACTTTATTTTTCGAATTCCTAGTTCGAGAAAATAGAAAAACTTGTCCAGTGAAATTCAAAAAAATAAAGGAATGGATTTAAGAGTTGTAGTGACAGCTCCTTGTTTTTTCTCTCATAGAAAGAGAGACAGTAAGCTTATCTTAAATACAAAATATTTAAGATATACAATAATGGATAATTATGTATCTTGTTAATACATTTGAATATCTTTTTTTCATAAAAAAAGAAAAGAGTTTGTATGTAAGATTTGTTCTTAAGGCTTAATTCTATCTAGTATTATAGTATAAAGCACTTTCTATTTTTTTATTGATTTATCAATAGCCTTATAAATTCGAATCCTATTTTGACTCTCCACTATTAATTGGACTATGATTATTGATCAATAATGGAATAATTACTTCATATAATATAGGAGACACAAATCACATGGATTTAGTAAGTTTTGCTTGGGCTGCTTTAATGGTAGTCTTTACATTTTCACTTTCCCTTGTAGTATGGGGAAGGAGTGGACTTTAATTTGAATTAGAAGAATTTTTTGATAAATCAATCGAATAATCGAATTATATCAATTGTTTCTTTGATCCTTTTATATCAATCATCTTACTAAGCTTTTTTCAATAATAGCTTGTCTCTCTTTAACAAGATAATCTATAACCAATAGAAAAAACTCTCTACTGCAATAGAATATACTTCTTTCTATCGCAGTAGATAATTCGAATTTGATCATTCGTTTTCCTTAAGACTTAGGATTCTCTTTTTTTTAATCCCTTTCTTTTATTTCTTTAATGATTGAATTGATAAGAATTTCCAATTCAAGTTTGAGTCAAATTAATCATTTTGACTGACTGTTTTTACGTAGATAATAAGTAAAAAAGCAGTAGGAACTAGAATGAACAGTGCAGTAGCAATAAATGCGAGAATATTGACTTCCATAATCTCATTTTTCCTTTTTTCTTGTTTTTGCAATAACTCGGGATATAATCCCATAGAAAGGAGATATTAAACTACTATAAAATAAATGAAATCAAATAGGATGGCTTGCTTGCATCCTGATAATTTTGAATCGGATCCTTATTTTAAATAAGGGATATCTGATCTATCAAATCGATTCATCGTTGATAATTTATATAGTATAGGAAGATCTTTTACCCATACTAATTTGAAAATGGGATTTTTTTATTGGATTAGTCCTTTTCTACTTTTTTTGTCTTATAGCCTACTGTTTGTCTTGCTTATCTTAATAAGATTATCCTTACTCTTTTTTATACTTTTCAATTTCTTATAATTTTCAATTAAATGCGATTAAGGATTTTTATATGATATAGGTCAGTCACACACATATCCAAATAAAGACTAGAAGTACGATGGGAAAAAGAAGAGACAAAAAAATCAAATATTCCAAGAAATTAACAGAAAAGGTTGAATTCTTGGTCCTCTCTTTTATTTTAGTAAGTCTCTCCTTTTTCGGATTTGGAATGAAATCTATAAATTTCAAATTAAGTCTGTTATTTGTATTTGAATGAGAATATTAAGCCTATACAATCAATAAAAAAAAATCGGGACTAAAAGAGATGTAGTTTAATATGAAAAGTACTTTTTTTGTTAAGGTAATTATACAAAGTTTATTTTTTGATCAAAAAATAAAAAGAATAAAACTTTTTATTTTTCTCAAATTTTTAGAAAAAAAAAAAAAAAAAGAAAACTTTTATATATTTTTTAATATATAAAATACTATCATTTCATTGATCAAGAACAGTCGAAAAAAAAAGTACGACGAGGGTCGATGGTATATAAATGAATACTATTGATTCGTAGAATCAATATATTAGAAATCTCTACCTTATCAATCAACAGATAGTAGTCAAAAAAAATGAGATTTCTGATCAATATTTGTCTGGGTGATAGAAAACAAAAGAGATATTCAGTCCAATAATAAATCATTTCAATAATTATGAGAATTTAGATCTTGCTTGTTTTCTGCCTCCCTTTTTCGTGGAAAAAGGAAAGAAAAATGGATGAATATTTCGGATTCTAGTTCGGGACTGACGGGACTCGAACCCGCAGCTTCCGCCTTGACAGGGCGGTGCTCTGACCAATTGAACTACAATCCCAGCAAAGCAAGGTGTATGGTATACATATTCATAAGGGTAATATGAGTATCATCCCATTCAGCTGTACAAATGTTCAAAACATATTCACATATGGATATAGACTATAACACAGATTACTAGTAATCTGTTATTGTTTTACTCAATAACAGATTTTTTATCTGTAAGAGGAATAGACTTTTTTTTTCATGAGATTTTCTGAAATTTGAGTAATACTTTATTGATTGAAACTTTAAAAACTATCATGAATCGAAATTCTTAGAACTTCGAAATAAAAATTAAGGAGAATTCATATTTTATATGCATATAAATACATGAAGTCTTCCCATTAATTTAATGAATGGTTTGACCTTTTATTTCAAAAAAAAAGAAATTTCAAATATTTCAGGCAATTCTATTATATCATTCATATATAACATATGCATTCATAAAGTAACTTTATTGGGCCGAGCTGGATTTGAACCAGCGTAGACATATCGTCAACGAATTTACAGTCCGTCCCCATTAACCGCTCGGGCATCGACCCTGGGTGGAAGGATTAATTCTAGGTTTAAGGAAGAATTAATCCCAGGTTTCTTAGTAAACCTGGGAGAATGAATCTTAGGTTTATTGAAAAATTAATATCAACTTTTTATCTTACCCCCAGGGGAAATCGAATCCCCGCTGCCTCCTTGAAAGAGAGATGTCCTAACCACTAGACGATGAGGGCGAATCTGCCCACACGTCGTCATCAGTCAGTACTCAAATTATAATATGTATTTTTTTACTGTCAATAGACTGACTTTTCTATTACTTTTCTTTATATTTTGATCATTTTTGTCATCATATTTTTGATCATATTTTTGATCCCATTTTTTATTTTCTTTTTTTATGATTTGATCCAAAAAGTATTTCCTATTTTTATGTTAGGATTGCGTAGAATTTTTTAATTGGATAGTTCATTCATAAATTATCCTATGCTAAATTATAACGAAAAAAATCTAATGAAAAGAGATAGGTTGAAGGATTCTTTCAATTCAAGTAGTTATTTAACGGGTCTGCTAGAAGAGTACAATGTATTTTCATTTTAATTGAATTAAATCGGAACTCGTTGCTTCATTTGATGTTCAGATCAAATATATTTATTACTTTTTCTATTTCATAAAGATTCGGTTTTTCCGTTCCTAGTATAAAATTCTTCATCATCCAATTTAATAAAATATCTTGAATTGATATCCATGTGGAATTAGTACATCTTTCAATCAAGTGAATATTGTTATGACTCATGATAATAAGTAAAAAAGTGGGATGTTCGGACTTGAACCAATTCATTATATATTTTATATAAAAAAAAAAAAAAAGAAAATAAACAAGAATAATAAATTCAAAATTTACCCTATTTTGCTATAAAAAAATTGATTGTTTCTGAATAAATTCTTATGCCTTATAGGCATATATTGTTCACTATAGAGTATACATTTTATGCAAATCTTAAAAATTTACTATGAATTCTATTTATATAGATAAATAGATTCTATAAATATATTTATAATTTATATATAATAATATATATGTTAAAATAAAAAATATATTTTGGGAACCTTATATACAAACCTCTTCTAATGAAAATGGCTAATTCATTAATAGAATTTCTATGCCCTTTTAACTCAGTAGTAGAGTAACGCCATAGTAAGGTGTAAATCATCAGTTCAAATCTAATAAAGGGCTCTTTCTGCTACTAATTTCATAATATTACATCCTTTTCAGCAGTAAACATTGAATGATATTTTTTTGTATTGAAAAACAAATAATATTTTTTAGAAAAAGGTTTTTTCCTTAGCACTAATAAGAATTCATAGGAAATTTGAAAAATCCGATCAATAAAGTAACATCTACCGCAGGGTAAACCACCTTCTCTCCGACTTCCCAGCTAGAGAGAGGTCAACAATCGACATAGACAATAACCCCAGTTCTCATTCTCTGAAATCATACTAGCCTTTTCGTATGGTAGAAAAGGGTTTTTGAAACCGAAAGTTATCAGTTCAAATCCAAGGAAGGACCTTTTCCACTAAACTCAAGTTTTATACCTTGTTTTTCAAGCAAACTCTTTTTTTTTTTTAGAAGAAATAAGTCATATAATGAATTTGAATTTTTTGCAGTTTTTTAGTTATATTTCAAAAATGGGATAGTCGTTATCATAATGACTAATTATGAGTAATTGAATTTTCTTAGGAGTAATCTGCCCATAGTGACATAACCCTCTTCAAGTTTCATTATTTCAATTTGGTCTTCTAGAAGGTGTAACCGATATATTCTAGAATATTCGAAATATTCAATTATTTATTTGCAAACCAAAAAAGTGTTATTATTTCT